TGGAAATCATATAAAGACTTTTTTTATTTAATATAGCTATTTGCGCAAGTATTTTGCGATTAAGAAGCACTCGGCTCTTGTACAAATCATGGATTAATTTACTATAACTATAGAATACCCCCCTTTCGCGAATTACTGCGTTTATACGAGTGATCCACAAACGACGAAAAGTTCTCTTTTGTCTATCTCTATCCCGATGAGCCGAAACCAAAGATCTTATTTTCTGTTGAGTAATAGTTCGAGTAAGTCTTGAATGAGCCCCTCGAAAGCTTGAGGCAAATAAACGAATTTTTGTTCGACGTCTCCGAGCTATATATCCCCGTCTAATTCTGGTCATTGAATAAATGAAATTTTGACGAATCGAATAACGAATGGATTTACTTTCTTTCCGTTTTTCTATTCCCCTTCCTCAGTCTATTAATAACAAAACGGATTTTTCCAATGTATAAAATAATAATTCCAATGGCTTTAGCTACTATAACCTTCCCAACCACAATTTTTTATCTCGAAAAAGAAATTGTATTCGACTAGGTCTCAAAAACATAGTAAATAAAAAACTAGTAAATGGATAAAGAAATAGCGGGTTTCATCGTTTCTATGGTGAATTCGTAAACGGTAAGGTCTTCTCTATACACCGGAGCCTGTAATATTAATAATTTATTTAATTAACCTAACCTTATGAGTAACTTGTATAGTTCACACTCTTTGGCTCGACCCATAAATTAGCCAGTAATTGGTCTTTCACAAGGAGATCTACCTATACAGTAACGGTATTTAATTATGAAAGTTAGCTGGGTAACTGACCCTCTTAGTCCGTTCTTGCAAGACTGGAAGTCTAATCTTTCTTTTTTTAATTTTTAATAAGATTGTCCCCGCTTAATGGATAACCATTTAATACCAATGGGGCACCCTTTTTTATCTTAAATTAAATTGAGGTAATTGGATTTACACCAATGGAAACCATAAATTTCATACACAATTGAAGGCTATTTTTTTTTTTATTTTTAGAAAGTGAATGGAATAGAGTTCTTCCATTTTATCCTATTGAATTTGATCCTATTAATCGGTACTGATCATTGATACTGGAAATTTTTTTTGTTCCCCAGCCTATGATCTGAACGAGTCGCACATACACCCTAGTACATGTTCCTCGACGCTGAGGGCATCCCCGAAGAGCGGGGGATTTCGTGACATTTCTAATTGGCTGTCTTGTATTTCTAATAAGTTGTTTAATCGTTGGCATGTTGAATGATATACATAATGAGCTGGTTTAGATCGATCCGAACCGGATTATTATGAATTACTTTTAATATAATAAAATATGGAACTTGGTAAGAAGATAAAATAATAAATCACCAGTTTGCGCTAAATCCATCCTATTTTCTATTTTCATTCAACTGCTACAAGATCAACAATTCCATAAGCTTGCGCTTCTGTTGCTGACATAAAAACATCTCTTTCCATGTCTTCGGATACAACCCATAGGGGTTTGCCCGTTCTTTGTACATAAACCCTTGTGATGGTTTCACGCAGTTTTAGCAGTTCTTCCGCTTCCAAGATAGCTTCTCCCGTTTGTGCTTCATAAAAAGCACTAGCGGGTTGATGAATCATTACCCTGATGATATAACATACTAAAGTTTGTTCTATCTAGACGATGGAGTGAAGAGAAAATAAATAAAGATAAAAAAAAATATTTAAGAAAAAAAATAGAATAACCGTACGGGCATGTTTGATGTATTGCATACGGCTCTACAATAAAATTAATCTTTACCTTCCATCGCAAAAAGAGCCAAATAGGATCTATGAGACTCATATTGGTAAATGATCAAATTACCACCCTTCTTTTTGGAGGAGTTAAAAAATACTATGATGGTTCCGTTGCTTTATATATTTCTTATTTATTTTTTGGTATTTATTTGTCTGTTGATTCAGCAATCCCAAAGTTTCTTTTTTATCCGATCAAATAAAAAAAAGTAAATAAAAAAATATTTTGTACTTTATTTCTAAATTTATACAATAAATATTCTTAAGAAATCTATGGTATGAAAAAAGTTTGTGACGCTGAACAGGATTTCCGATGGATAAGATAAAATCAGAAATACCTTTTTTTTTTCATACTACTCTCTCGATATAGAATCGAATTTTTTTTTCACAAAAAAAAAATAATAATAAAATTTTTGTCATATCGAATTCTAAATGCCATGCTATTTTTACTTAAATATTCCTATTTCATATGGCGAAGGCATAGTCTTTTTTGTTTCTCTCAAAAAAACCTCATTGGCGCCAAGCGTGAGGGAATGCTAGACGTTTGGTAATTTCCCCTCCAATCAGGATAAAAGATCCCATTGAAGCAGCTAATCCCATGCATATTGTATGTACATCTGGTCGAACAAATTGCATAGTATCATAAATAGCTACTCCAGGTATTACCCATCCACCAGGAGAGTTTATAAACAAATAAAGATCTTTGGTATCATCCTCAATACTCAGATATACCATA